GTTCCCGTAGTTGAGAACAACAATGGCTTTTCAAGCCGTAGTCCTTGGGGTCTATCCAAGCGGGAATATATGACTTATTTTGTAATTTTTCTTGGGGTCTGTTTTATATTAGGGGTTTTAGCTGTGGCATCTAATCCTTCTCCCTATTATGGTGTGGTGGGGTTAGTGCTGGCATCTGTAGTTGGGTGCGGGTGGTTGGTGAGTTTAGGCGTTTCTTTTATTTCCTTGGCGTTGTTTATGGTTTATTTGGGGGGTATGCTGGTGGTTTTTGTTTATTCCGTGTCTTTGGCGGCAGATCCGTATCCTGAGGCTTGGGGAGATTGGCGGGTAGTTGGTTATGGGTTGGGGTTTGTTTTGGTGGTTTGTGTTGGGGCGTTTTTGGCGGGATTTGTTGATTTTTGGAAGGTTGTAGTGGCTACTGTTGATAGTGGGGGGATATCTTTTGTTCGGTTGGATTTCAGTGGGGTGGCGGTGTTTTATTCATGCGGAGTTGGGTTGTTTTTAGTGGCGGGGTGAGGTTTGTTGTTGGTGCTGTTTGTTGTGCTGGAGCTTGTACGCGGGTTGTCTCGGGGGGCGATTCGGGCGGTTAGGGGTTTCAGAGAATAGTTTATTTAAAATACCAGCTTTGGGAGCTGGAGAGAAAGGTTTAAGTCCTTTTTTTCTGAGTTACTCTAAGAAGGGTGTAGTCTTCAGTTTTTGGTTTACAAGACCAATGTTTTTCATAAACTATTAGAGTACTAGTAGTTGAGTATTTTGTTCTCTAGAGTTCCGACTGCGGGGAAGAGGATTAGTAGGATGGTGAAGTATGAGAATGATGCTATTTGGCCGATGATGATGAATGGGTGTTCTACTGGTTGGCTTCCCACTCAAGTTAAGATGAGAAGGTTGGCAACTAGCAATCAAAATAGGGCTTGGGAAAGTGGGCGGAAGGTTATAGTTCGCTGTTTGGATTTGTGAAGGAAGGGAATGAGGAGGAGGATGAGTACTGAGGCTGCTAGTGCTAGGACGCCTCCGAGTTTATTTGGGATTGAGCGCAGGATAGCATAGGCAAATAGGAAGTATCATTCTGGTTTAATGTGAGGGGGGGTTACTAGTGGGTTTGCTGGGGTGAAGTTCTCTGGGTCGCCCAGAAGGTTAGGTGAGAATAGGGCTAGTGTTAGGAATGGGGTGAATATAAGTGCTAGGCCTAGGATGTCTTTGAGGGAGTAGTAGGGGTGGAATGGGATTTTGTCGGAATTAGATGAGATGCCTAGTGGGTTGTTTGAGCCTGATTCGTGTAGGAATATGAGGTGGGTGACAGTAATTCCTGCAATTACGAAGGGGAGGAGGAAGTGTAGGGCGAAGAATCGGGTGAGGGTTGGGTTGTCAACTGAGAATCCCCCTCAGGCTCACTCGACTAGGGTTTGTCCAATGTAAGGGATTGCTGAGAATAGATTTGTGATGACGGTAGCCCCTCAAAATGATATTTGTCCTCATGGGAGGACGTATCCCACAAAAGCGGTTGCTATGAGTGTGAGGAGTAGGATAACTCCGGTGTTTCATGTTTCTTTGTATAGGTAGGAGCCGTAGTAGAGGCCGCGTCCGATGTGAAGGAAGATGCAAATGAAGAAGAATGAGGCGCCATTTGCATGAAGGTTTCGGATGAGTCAGCCGTACTGTACGTTTCGGCATGTGTGGGCTACGGAGGAGAAAGCTAGGGAAGTATCTGCGGTATAATGTATAGCCAGTAGGAGGCCGGTGAGGATTTGAGTAGCGAGGCATACTGCTAACAGGGAGCCGAAGTTTCATCAAGCGGAGATGTTGGATGGGGCGGGTAGGTCGATTAGGGAGTTATTGATTATTTTTAGTAGGGGGTGAGATTTTCGGATGTTGGGTGCCATTAAGTTTTATTTTTGGGTTAGTAGGATTGTTGTGAGGATTGTTAGGGCGAAGGATCCTAGGTAGGATTTGATTAGGCCTGTATGAAGGGTTGTGGAGGTTTTACTTATAATGAGATGGAGGTTGGCAAGGCCTTCAGGGCCTATTTTTTTGTACCATGTTATGTCGATTAAGTGGGAGGCAATTTTTTGTCCGGTGTTTAGGAGGATTGCAGGGTTAGTTCGATGTATTAGGGGGTTGAAGTAGCCTAGTGAAGAAGAGAAGTTTGTAAGAGGGTTTTGTTTTGGGGGGGTGAGGGTGTGTGTTATGTTTGAGAGTTCTAGGGCGAGGATGATTCCAAGGGCTGTGACGGCAATGGCGGCAGTTTTTGTAATAGTGGGCATGGTTATTGGGGGTGTTTTCATGGGAAGGGTGAGTGATGAGATTAATAAGCCGGCTATGATGCTGCCGAAAGCTAGTCGAATGATAGGCAGGATGGCTGAGGGTGTGTTCTCATTAATGGGCGTAATTGTGGGGGTTCGGGTGTGTCCTGTTTGGACTAGGAGGGTCATGCGGAGGCTGTAAGTTGCGGTGAAGGATGTGGCAAGTAGTGTAAGGAGAAGGGCCCAGGTGTTAATGTATGAGGTGTTTAGGTTTTCAATGATTAGGTCTTTTGAGTAGAAGCCCGCTAGGAATGGAGTGCCTATTAGGGCGAGATTGCCGATGGTCAGGCAGGAGGTGGTTATTGGGAGGGTTTTTTGTAGGCATCCCATTTTGCGAATGTCTTGTTCCCCATTTGAGCTGTGGATGATTAGGCCGGAACATAGGAATAGCATGGCTTTGAAGAATGCGTGAGTTGAGATGTGGAGGAAAGCAAGTTGGGGGAGGTCTAGTCCGATTGTAACTATTATGAGGCCTAGTTGGCTTGAGGTAGAGAAGGCAATGATTTTTTTGATGTCATTTTGGGTGAGGGCGCAGGTGGCAGCGAATAATGTTGATAGGGCGCCTAGGCATAGGCATGAGGTTAAGGCAAATTTATTTGAGGTTAAGATAGGGTGAGTGCGAAGGAGTAAGAAGATTCCGGCCACTACTATGGTGCTGGAGTGGAGTAGGGCGGAGACTGGAGTTGGGCCCTCTATTGCTGCAGGAAGTCATGGGTGGAGGCCGAATTGAGCTGATTTTCCTGTAGCGGCTAGGATTAGTCCTAGAAGAGGGAGGGTAGGTGTTTGGTTTGGTTGAATAGCTTGTTGGATTTCTCAGGTGTTTAGTGTCGAGGCTAGTCATGCTATACTTAGGATTAGGCCGATGTCTCCGATTCGATTATAGATTATGGCCTGGAGTGCAGCTGTGTTGGCTTCGGCTCGTCCTTGCCATCAGCCGATGAGGAGGAATGACATGATTCCTACTCCCTCCCAGCCGATAAATAGAAGGAATATGTTGTTTGCGATTGTGAGGGTTAATATGGCGATGAGGAAAATAAGGAGGAAGGTGAAGAATTTTATGATAAAGGGTTCGGAGGCTATGTACCATGTTGAAAATTCTAGGATAGATCAGGTTACAAACAGTGCAATGGGGAAGAATACTATGGAGTATAGGTCTATTTTCAAGGAGATCGGGACTTTGAAGTTTTGGGTGAGTTGTCATTCTCAATAGGTGGTGATGCTCTCTATCTCTGAGTGGAGGAAGATGGTTGTTGGAATGAGGCTGATTAGGAAGGCAGTTTTAATGGTTTGGGGGATTGACTGTGGGGGGTTTTTGAGATTAAGTAGGGGGGATAGGATGATTGGGGTGAGGAGGATAAATAGGGTTAGTAGCGTAAAGGTGTTTAGGAGTAGTACTGTTTCCATTACTTTTACTTGGAATTGCACCAAGATGGGTGGTTCCTAAGACCAATGGATTACTTTTATCCTTTAAAAGTTAAGGGGGCCGAGATTTAAAGCTCGGATGCAGGAATTAGCAGTTCTTGCTGGCTTAGCCTCCCCTCGGCGAACAAGAAGGTTTGAGCTCCTATTTTTAGAATCACAATCTAATGTTTGAATTAAACTATGTTTGCATAGAGGGGTTGCTGAGATTAACTCTGGTTTAAGAATGAGGGCTAATATTGGGATGATGTGGAGGGTTATTAGGAGGTGTTCTCGTGTGTTTGAGTTTGAGGTTGTTGTGATGTGGGTTGGCAGGGTTCCTCGTTGGGTGGACAGTAGTATGTATAAGGTGTAGCAAGCGGTTAAGAGTGTTGCGATTCCGGTCAGGACGATTGTAAGGGGTGATCAGTTAAAGAGGGCGATTATGATTGTTAATTCTGCTATTAAATTGGTGGTTGGGGGCAGGGCTATGTTAGTTAGGTTGGCTAGGAGCCATCATGTTGATATTAATGGCAGGAGGGGTTGTAGGCCTCGTGTGAGGATGAGAATGCGGCTGTGTGTTCGCTCGTAGTTTGTGTTTGCTAGGCAGAACAGGAGGGAGGATGTTAGTCCATGGGAGATTATGAGGATTATTGCTCCTGAGAATGATCATTGAGTTTGGATTATGCCTGCGGCAATTACTAGGCCTATGTGGCTTACGGATGAGTAGGCGATGAGGGATTTTAGGTCGGTTTGACGTAGGCAGATGGAACTAGTTATTAAGGCGCCCCATAAGGCCAAGGTTAAGAATGGGTAGTGTAGGTGGTTGGATGGGGGTTCAATTAGTAGGGTGGCTCGTATAATGCCATATCCTCCTAGCTTAAGTAGTAAGGCAGCGAGTAGTATTGAGCCTGCAATTGGTGCTTCTACGTGGGCTTTAGGTAGTCATAGGTGCAAGCCATATAGGGGGGCTTTGACTATAAATGCTATTAGGAGGGCTAGGCTTGATAGCAAGCTTGTTCATGGGGTCGATGGATTTGGGTGGGTGAGTTTGAGGATAGGAAGGTGGAGTGTCCCTGTTTTTGAGTGGAGGTAGAGGATGGAGATTAGTAGTGGTAGGGAGCTGATTAGGGTGTAGAAGAGGAGGTAAATGCCTGCGCTGAGTCGTTCGGGTTGGTTTCCTCAGCGTGTAATTAAGATTAGAGTTGGGATTAGGGTTGCCTCGAATGAGATGTAGAATAGTATGAGTTCTGTTGCTGAAAAGGCCAAGATGATAAATGGTTGGATGATGACGAGGGTAGAGATGAATATTTGTTTTCGTACATGGGGTTCGTATTGTAAATGGCCCTGGCTAGCCAAGATTATGAGTGGGAGGAATCAGCAGGAGAGGACTAGCAGAGGTGCTGAGATTTGGTCAATACCTGCTCAGTGGGCTAAGTTTTTTGAGGGGTAGTATGATGGGACCAGTCAGTGTAGGCTAATTAGGGCGATTAGGAGGCTATGGGCTGTGGTGTTGGTTCATATGGATTTTGCTGGGGATAGCAGGGTTATTGGTAGGAGTATAGTTGTTGGTAGGATGATTTTTAGCATTGTAGGAGGTTTAGGTTGTGTAGGTGGTCGGAACCATGTGTTCGGGTTGAAGCTACTAGTATAGCTAGGCCAGCACCAGCTTCGCATGCTGAGAAAGCTAGCATGAGGATGGGTACGAGGGTGAATGATGGGGTCTGGTTTTCGATGGGTCATATTGAGAGGGGGATGAATATGGATAGCATTATGCTCTCTAAGCAAAGAAGGGCGGAGATAAGGTGGGTTCGGTGGAATGCTAATCCTAGGCAGCTGAATGTGAATGCAGAGTAGAAGCTAAAGTGAAGGGGAGACATAAGAAAGCTATAGATGTTATCTATAATTTGCTGGGCCGAAACCAGCTGTCTTAGTTAGACTAGCTTCCTGTTATTCTGCTCATTCTAGGCCTCCTTGTATCCACTCGTAAATGAGGCCTAGTGTGAGGAGGGTAATGATAATGGCAGTTCAGGTGAGGGTTGTAGTGGGTGATTGAAGTTGAATGGCTCATGGGAGGGGGAGGAGTAGGGCGATTTCTAGGTCAAATAGAAGGAATAGGATGGCTACTGAGGAAGAATCGGATTGAGAATGGGAGCCGGGCTGATCCTAGGGGGTCAAATCCACATTCATATGGGGATAGTTTTTCTGTGTCTGGAGTTATTTGGGCAAGTCAGAAGTTCAGGGTGGTTAGTGCAGTGCTTAGCAGAAAAGATAGCGATAGTATGAATGTGAGTGAATTCATTGCTCTTCTCTGGATTTGCGCCAGATTTTAAAGATTGGAAGTCAATTGTAATAAGTATACTAGAAGAGCAGGATCCTCATCAGTATATTGATATATAGAGGAAGAGTCAGATAATGTCTACGAAGTGTCAGTATCAGGCTGCTGCTTCAAATCCGAAATGGTGATTTGATGTAAAGTGGAATTTGATTAGTCGTAGAAGACAGACTGATAGGAAGGATGATCCGATGATTACGTGCAGTCCATGGAATCCTGTGGCGACGAAGAAAGTGGAGCCGTAAACGCTATCGGCAATTGAAAATGAAGCTTCATGGTATTCTATTGCCTGTAGGGCAGTGAAGTAGAATCCTAGGATAATGGTGAGGGTTAGTGCGTGGATGGCTTGTTTTCGATTTCCTTCGGTAATGCTATGGTGGGCTCATGTTACGGTAACGCCGGAGGCTAAGAGGATTGCTGTGTTTAGAAGGGGAACTTCGAGGGGGTTTAGGGGGCTAATTCCTGTAGGGGGCCATTGGCCCCCTAGTTCTGGTGTGGGGGCCAGGCTTGAGTGGAAGAAGGCTCAGAAGAAGCCTAGGAAGAAGAAAGCTTCTGATGTGATGAAGAGGATCATGCCGTATCGCAGGCCTTTTTGGACAGTTGGGGTATGGTGGCCTTGGAAGGTGCTTTCTCGAACTACATCTCGTCATCACTGCAGTATAACTAGAAGTATGGAAAGAAGACCTATTGATAGTAGGGTTGATGAGTTGAAGTGGAATCATATGATTAAGCCTGAGGTAGTTAGTAGTGCTGCGGCTGCGCCGAAGATTGGCCATGGGCTTGGGTCGACTATGTGGTAGGAATGTGCTTGGTGTGCCATTAGATATTTTCTTGTAAGTAGAGGCTTAGTAGGAGAACAAAGACATAGGCCTGGATCATAGCTACTGCTACTTCTAAGATGGTCAGTAGAAAGAGGATGATTGCTGTTAGGAGAGAGATTGATGGTATTATTGGTAAGAGGGCAATTGTGGCTGTGGAGATGAGTTGGATAAGTAAATGGCCAGCTGTGAGGTTAGCTGTCAGGCGTACTCCTAGGGCTAAAGGTCGGATGAGAAGGCTGGTTGTTTCGATTATGATTAGAGCTGGAATTAATGGGGTGGGTGTTCCCTCAGGGAGGAGGTGGCCTAGGGATGCGGAGGGTTGATTTCGTAATCCGATTAGTAAAGTAGCAAGTCATAGGGGAAAGGCTAGGGCTATGTTTATCGATAATTGAGTGGTGGGGGTAAAGGTGTATGGGAGGAGGCCAAGTAGGTTGATGGAGAGGAGTATTAAGATAAGGGAAGTTAGGAGGAGGGCTCATTTGTGACCTGCTTTGTTTAGGGGGGTTATTAGTTGTTTCGTAATTAGGTGAATGAACCAGAGTTGAATGGTAGAAAGACGGTTATTGACCCATCGGCGTCCCGGTGATGGGAGTAGGAGGGTCGGGAGAAGAAGGGATGGGAGGATTAGTGGCATGCCTAGGAGGTATGGGCTTGAAAATTGGTCGAAGAAGCTTAGGTTCATGGTCAAGTTCAGGGGGTGGGTTTTGTTGTTACGGTTTTGCTTGTGGGGTTATTTGTGGGGATAAACGATAGTAGTTTGGGTTGAATAAGTAGGGAGAAGGTGAATCAGGTTAGGATTATGATAGTGAATCATGGGTTGGGGTTTAGCTGAGGCATACCATTAAGGAGGGGGGAAATCTCCTCTTTCTCTAGCTTAAAAGGCTAGTGCTGGTTCATAGCTTCTTAATGGTTAGGATGATAAAAGAGAAGTTCAGTCTTCAAAATGTTTGAGAGGAGTAGATTCTACTACGATGGGCATGAAACTGTGGTTAGCTCCGCAGATTTCTGAGCATTGTCCGTAAAACACTCCTGGCCGAGTGGTGATGAAGGAAGTTTGATTTAATCGCCCTGGAATTGCGTCTGTTTTTACCCCGAGGGTTGGGACGGCTCATGAGTGAAGTACATCGTCAGCGGTAATGATTATTCGGATGGGTGACTCTATTGGGACTACAATGCGGTGGTCGACTTCTAGGAGGCGGAAGTGGCCTTGGGGGAGGTCTGTTGTTGGGGTCATGTAAGAGTCGAATGAAAGATCTTTGAAGTCAGTGTACTCATAAGTTCAGTACCATTGGTGGCCAATGGCTTTTAGGGTAAGATCGGGTTCATCGATTTCATCTATTATGTAGAGGATTTGCAGGGAGGGGAGGGCGAGTAAGACTAGGACGACGGCAGGAAGGATAGTTCAGATTAGTTCGATTTCTTGGGCATCTACAGTATTTGATGATAGTTTTCCTATAAGTATGAGGGTAAGAAGGTAGAGGGCTAGGCTACAGATTGCCAATGCTACTATTAGGGCGTGGTCGTGGAATTCAACAAGTTCTTCTATGATGGGGGATGAGGCATCTTGAAATCCTAGTTGGGAGTGGTTTGCCATGTGAGGTGTACAGGGTTTGCACCTGTGATTTAGTCTTGACAAGTCTATGTAATTGGTTTACTAACAGCTCATGAGAAAGAAGCATTAATTGGTTTGATGCGGTTGGCTTGAAACCAGCATGTGAGGGTTCAATTCCTTCCTTTCTTGTACTTGGACAAAGGCTGGTTCCTCGAAGGTGTGGTATGGAGGGGGGCAGCCGTGGATTCATTCGATGTTAGTGGAAGTTAATTCGGGCTGAAGTACTTTTCGTTTTGCGGAGAAAGCCTCTCAGACGATGAATATGAGTATGATTACAGCTGTTATTGAGATTAGGGAGCCGATTGAGGATAATGTGTTTCATAATGTGTAGGCGTCCGGGTAGTCTGAGTATCGTCGGGGCATGCCAGCTAGGCCTAGGAAGTGCTGTGGGAAGAAAGTTAGGTTTACTCCTGTAAATATTACTCCGAAGTGTGCTTTAGTCCATGAGGGGTGGAGAGTGAAGCCTGTGAAAAGGGGGAATCAGTGAGTGAATCCTGCTAGAATGGCGAAAACTGCCCCCATTGAGAGAACATAATGGAAGTGGGCAACTACGTAGTAGGTATCGTGGAGGGCAATGTCTAGCGATGAGTTGGCTAGGACAATTCCTGTTAAGCCTCCGATAGTAAATAAGAAGATGAATCCTAAGGCTCATAGCATGGGTGGGTCTCATTTGATTGTCCCTCCATGTAAGGTTGCGAGTCAGCTAAAGACCTTAATGCCAGTTGGGATAGCGATGATCATAGTGGCAGATGTAAAGTAAGCTCGGGTATCCACATCTATTCCCACTGTGAATATGTGATGGGCTCATACAATAAAGCCCAAGAACCCAATTGATAATATTGCTCACACCATTCCTATGTAGCCGAATGGTTCTTTTTTCCCTGCATAGTAAGCTACTACATGAGAGATTATTCCGAAGCCTGGAAGGATGAGGATATAAACTTCAGGGTGACCGAAGAATCAGAATAGGTGTTGGTAGAGAATTGGATCCCCTCCTCCTGCGGGGTCGAAGAATGTAGTGTTAAGGTTGCGGTCGGTGAGCAGTATTGTAATTCCGGCGGCTAGGACAGGTAAAGAAAGTAGTAGGAGAATAGCAGTAATGAGGACAGATCAAACGAATAGGGGTGTTTGGTACTGTGACAGTGCGGGGGGTTTTATGTTAATAATGGTGGTGATGAAGTTAATAGCCCCTAAAATAGATGATACACCTGCGAGATGAAGGGAGAAGATGGCTAGGTCTACTGATGCACCGGCATGGGCGAGGTTGCCGGCTAAGGGGGGGTAGACAGTTCATCCAGTGCCGGCTCCAGCTTCTACGGTGGAGGAAGCTAGTAGGAGAAGAAAAGAGGGAGGGAGAAGTCAGAAGCTTATGTTGTTCATGCGTGGGAATGCTATGTCTGGGGCACCAATTATGAGAGGAACTAGTCAGTTCCCAAAGCCCCCAATCATGATTGGCATAACTATGAAGAAAATTATAACGAAGGCATGGGCTGTGACGATTACATTGTAAATTTGGTCATCTCCCAAAAGTGTTCCTGGTTGTCCTAGTTCTGCGCGAATTAACAGGCTAAGTGCTGTACCGACTATGCCTGCTCATGTGCCGAAAATTAGGTAAAGAGTGCCAATATCTTTGTGGTTAGTTGAGAATAATCATCGGTTGATGAAGGTCACAGGTAAGATGGCTGAGTGTTGAAGCGTTAGGCTGTAGTCCTTTTTACAGAGGTTTGATTCCTCTTCTTATCGACCCTGTGGTGATGTTCATGGTGAGTTGCAAGCTCATTGATGTGCGCAAGAGCGTGCCAGGGTCTTGTAGGCAGAAGCCGAGGGGTTATGGCGTCTAGCTGTTAACTAGAATTGTATGGGATCGAGGCCCATCTGCCTAGATGAAGGCTTTAGCTTAATTAAAGCGTCTGGTTTGCATTCAGAAGATACAGGTTAATGTCCTGTTAGTCTTAGCATGGCAGAAACTAAGAGAGTTTAACTCTTATTTAAGGCTTTGAAGGCCTTTGGTTTGGGCGGCGGTTTAATCCTAAGTTTCTAAAATATGGTGATAATTAGGGGAGACAAGGGTAGCAGCGAGGTTGATAGGGCGGATAGGATGGCTGTAGAGGTGCTTGGTGTTTTGTTGGTTCGTCAGAGTTTTATGTGGTTGGATGAGTTGGGTGGGAGTGTGATTGTTGAATGGTATGCGAGGCGGAGGTAGAAAAATAGGCCCAAGAGTGATAGTATGGTGATAATTGTGGCTGTGGGGGTTATTTCTTGTTTAGTAAGTTCTTGGATGATAAATCATTTTGGCATGAAGCCTGTTAGGGGTGGGAGGCCTGCTAAGGATAAGAGTGTTAGTATTATAGCTGCGTTTAGTGTGGGTGTTTTTGTTCATGAGATGAGTATTGTTGATAGTTTTAGGACTTTGATTTGATTGAGGGATAGGAATACGGTTGTTGTTATTACTGTATAGAGGGTAAAGGTGAGGAGGGTGAGATGGGGGTTGTAGGTGATAACAACGATTATTCAGCCCAGGTGTGAGATGGATGAGAAAGCTAGGATTTTTCGTGTTTGTGTCTGGTTAAGGCCTATTCAGCCCCCGATTAGTGCGGAGGAGATTGCTAGAAGGGTGAGTAGTGGGGGGTTAAGGGATTGTGATGTAATGAGGAGGAGGGTGATTGGGGGTAGTTTTATGAGAGTTGAGAGTAGTAGGGCGGTAATTATTGAAGAGCCTTGAAGCACTTCTGGGAATCAGAAATGGAATGGGACTAGTCCTAATTTGATTGCGATTGCTATAGTTAGTACTAGGCAGGATGTGGGGTGATTTAATTGTGTGATGTCTCATTGGCCTGTGGATCAGGCATTGGCTAAGCTTGAGAACAGAATTAAGGCTGATGCGGCTGATTGGGTGAGGAAGTATTTGATGGTTGCTTCAATTGCTCGGGGGTGGTGAGATTTGGAAATAAGGGGAATGATGGCTAAGGTGTTGATTTCTAGGCCGGTTCAAGCTAAGATTCAATGGTTACTAGAGATGGTAATGCTGGTCCCTAGCAGTAAACTTGCGGTGAAGACTAGTTTTGCATGAGGGTTCATTAGTAGGGGAAGGGGTTAGACCATCATTTTCGGGGTATGGGCCCGATAGCTTGGTTAGCTGACCCTACTAGAAAATAATATAAGGGGAGTATGAAGAGTTTTGATCTCTTTTGTGTAGGTTCGATTCCTACTTTTCTAAGTTAAAAGGAAGCGAGAGGATTATTATACCTCTATGTTCACTTTATCATAGTGACCCTTTATGTTCAGGCACGCTGCCTTAGATTGGGGGTAGACCGGCGTAGCTAATTGGTATGCTGGTATGTCATAGACATAGAGCTAGGGTCAGGGGTAGGAAGTTTTTTCATAGGAGGTGTATTAGTTGGTCATAGCGGAATCGTGGGTATGAGGCTCGGATCCATAGGAATGAGGATGAGAGTAGAAGGGTTTTTGTAGCTAGAGCAACGGGGAATAGTTCGGATGGGAGGCTTAAAAAGCTAGGGTTGAGGAATAGGATAGTTGTTAGCGTGTTTATTAGTATGATGTTGGCGTATTCTGCTAGGAAGAACAGGGCGAATGGTCCGGCGGCATATTCAACGTTGAATCCTGAGACAAGTTCAGATTCCCCTTCTGTGAGGTCGAATGGGGCACGGTTGGTTTCAGCGAGGGTAGAAATGAATCATATTATTGCTAGAGGCCACGAAGGAAAAATAAGGTAGATGGGTTCTTGGGTGGTGGCTAGGGTGCTTAGGGAGTAGTTCCCGCATAATATAATTGTAGATAGAAGGATGATAGCCAGGGTGACTTCATATGAGATTGTCTGAGCAACAGCACGAAGGGCTCCGATTAGGGCGTATTTGGAGTTTGAAGCTCATCCGGATCAGAGTAGGGAGTAGACAGTTAAACTTGACATGGCCAGGAGGAATAGCAGGCCTAGGTTCAGGTCTGCAAGGGGGAAAGGTAGTGGGAGGGGCGTTCAGATGGTGAGGGCTAGTAGTAGGGCTAGGACAGGTGTTATGGTGAAGAGGAAGGGGGAAGAGGTGGACGGACGGATGGGCTCTTTAATGAACAATTTCACCCCATCCGCGACAGGTTGGAGTAGACCAAAAGGGCCCACGATGTTTGGGCCCTTTCGGGCCTGTATGTAGCTGAGGATTTTTCGTTCTACAAGTGTTAAGAAGGCCACGGCGATTAGAATTGGGAGTACATAGGACAATGTTATGGCTAAGAGGCTTATTAGGGGGGATGAGGTCATATTGGGGGAGGAGCTAGGGAGAGGATTTGAACCTCTGGATAAAGGGCTTAAGCCTTTTGCATTTGCCGAGCTCTGCCACGCTAGCTGTTCCTTTTCTAGGAATTAGGTGTGTGTGGGGCTTTTGGCAATTGAGCTGAGTTCATTGCTTATAAGCTGGGGTGTACTTTATGGCATTGACCCCACTTCTCCGGTCCTTTCGTACTAGGAGGAGTTAATTCATAGATAGAAACCGACCTGGATTGCTCCGGTCTGAACTCAGATCACGTAGGACTGTTAATCGTTGAACAAACGAACCCTTAATAGCGGCTGCACCATTAGGGTGTCCTGATCCAACATCGAGGTCGTAAACCTCCTTGTCGATATGGGCTCTTGGAGGAGATTGCGCTGTTATCCCTGGGGTAGCTTGGTTCATTGATCAATTATATTGGGTCTAAGTTACTATTAGTACTTTGATGGGTTAATCTTGGTGAAGAGCTATGGTCTGCAGGTTTGGAGGATTTGTTTTTCTCCAAGGTCGCCCCAACCGAAAAATGTCAATCAGGTATTGTATATAGGTAAGCCCTCGCGGGGGGGGGGTTGGTGAGGAGGTGATTGTTATTTTTAAGTTCCACAGGGTCTTCTCGTCTTATGGTCACATTCTCGTTTTTGCACGGGAATACTAATTTCACTGATTATCTGCAAGAGACAGTTAAGACCTCGTTTAGCCATTCATACAAGTCTCAATTTATGGGACAATTGATTGCGCTACCTTCGCACGGTTAGGATACCGCGGCCGTTAAACTTTAGGGGTCACTGGGCAGGCATCACCTTCAATACTTGTTGTTTGCTAAAGGCTATGTTTTTGGTAAACAGTCGGGTCTTTGGCTTGCCGAGTTCCTTTTGCAGATTTTAATCATCTATGTGGGCGCTCCTGAGTTGGTTTAACAGGTTAGGTTAAATACGTGTTCTTGTTGGAGTTTGGGTATAAGTTAGGCTGTTAATAATAAGTTGATGTAAGTTTGCGCTGCGAGGAGAATTCCGAGTTACTCATTTTAGCATTAATCCTTCTATTTTCATAGGTTGGCCTGCTTTGGGTGAGGGAGTCAGATTGGTTTTTGGATTTTTGATGGGGGAGCTTTGACGCACTCTTTTGTTGGTGGCTGCTTTAAGGCCTACGGCAGGGGGTAAAAGGGTATTATCCGCTGGAGGAGATTGTATTCTTTTTCGAAGGGGCTGTACCCCCGTCGAGTAGCTCTTAGTCCTGACATGTGTGGGGTTTAGGTGAATGTCCTTAGAGAGTAGACTAAGGGGGAACTTAGATTCATTTGGCAGGCAACCAGCTATCACCCAGCTCGGTTGGCTTTTCACCTCTACCAGAAAGTCGTCCCACTCTTTTGCGACAGAGACGGGTTTGCTCAATTTTAGCTGCTCTCAGGTAGCTCGCTTGGGTTTCGGGAGGGCAAACTTTAGTTCACTTTGCTTGGTTGTTCTTGCTAAATCATGATGCAAGAGGTACAAGGGTTGGTCTTTACTGTTTTTTGCTTCTGGTTTTCATTATTATTTCATCTTTCCCTTACGGTACGGTCAGACCTCTATTGCGCCAGAAATCTTTTCTATCGCCTATACTAAGAGAGGGTTAGAATGTTTTGGTTTGTTGCGGAAATGTGTTTTTGATGAAGAGGTAGTGTGATGGTTGGGCTAGAGGTAGGGCAAGTCAAGACGATCTTGTTCTGTAAGATATCTTTCAGGTGTAAGCTGAATGCTTTGGGGTTTATAGCTACGTCTCGGTGGTCTAAGCGCACCTTCCGGTACGCTTACCTTGTTACGACTTGCCTCGTCTTTGGCTTAGATGCAGGTATTATTTATTAATATTGGGGCCTATGAAGAGGGTGACGGGCGGTATGTACGTGCCCCAGGGCCGTCTTAAAGCAGGCTTGAGAGAGTATGGTCCTGCTTTACTGCTAAATCCTCCTTCCAAGGACGGGTTTCACGTCCTCTTTCGTTTATTCTATGGTAGAAAATGTAGCCCATTTCTTCCACCCCATGGGCTATACCTTGACCTGTCTTGTTAGTGGTGGACTATTGAGCCCACTGTTGATCTTTCATTTTAGGTGGACTGGCGACGGCGGTATGTAGGCTGTGTTGGCAAGGGGTGGTTGGGTGAATCGTGGACTATCGATTATAGAACAGGCTCCTCTAGGTGGGTTTGGGGCACCGCCAAGTCCTTAGAGTTTTAAGCGTTTGTGCTCGTAGTTCTCGGGCGGATGCATGGGTATTTGAGCATCTAGATTTAGGGCTAGGCATAGTGGGGTATCTAATCCCAGTTTGTGCCCTAGCTTTCGTGGGGTAAAATTAGTCGTAGGGCTAAGATGGTTTGAAGGGGCTTAAGTGAATCTTGGGCTTATGACAGCTTAGTTGCATTTTGATCTTAGGTAGTGGGATAACATATGGCCACTCTTTACGCCGGGCGGCTATTGATTTGGGTCTCTTGTATGACCGCGGTGGCTGGCACAAGATTTACCAACCCTGAATTGCTATGGCTAAGTCAAGTTTACACTTATTGCTTAAGGTTAATTACTGCTGAATACCCGTGGGGGTGTGGCTAAGGCAAGGTGTCTTGGGCTACTCTCAGGTGTGCCTGATACCTGCTCCTTTTTCTTATTAGAGGTGTTAGGGCATTCTCACTGGCGTGCGGATACTTGCATGTATATGTCTAGCAAAAATCAATAGCAAGGTTAGGACTAAGTCTTTTGCCCACAGGTATTATAGGTACCGTCTTGGCATCTTCAGTGCCATGCTTTGGATTAAGCTATGGAGGCTGTTGGAGGTAGGAGAATTGGGCTATTTGTTTGTCATCAATATAAATAATGTTTGTTTGTAGGGTTTTGTCCAATGTAATTTTTGTTTTTAGAAAAGAAAGTTTGGTAGTGGAGTTTCTCTAATAAAAATGGTGAATGTAACAATGTATATATACTAAACGAAACGTTTTTGTGGTTTGGGGGGTTTTATGCGGTGGTTTTAGTTTAATTTAGTTTTTTAAAAATGTTTTTAAAAAAAATAACAAAAAACTAAAGAAAAAATTGTGGTGAATCTCCTAGTTTTGTGGAGAAAATAGAGGAAGTGAAAATTCGTAAAAATATGTCCGACAAGCATTCACTAAATAGCCCCATTTAGCGGGGGGGTGGAAGAGCCATAACCAAATGCGATCCAAAGTGCATCAGTGTCAAAATGATTCCCCATACACGCAAACCGTCTCATTGAGGGACACGAGAGGACTAGAATAGGACGCAACGCAGGAGTAGTCCAGGCTTCACTTGAATAGCACTCCGCACCTGCACTGTGAAGGGCAACCTGTGAAGAAGCCCCAGAAAAAAGAGGAACCAACAGCAATGAAGAGAGAAGATGCCGCGATCACGGACTAAATAGGGGAGAATAATGCACAGATGACTTCGTGAAAAGTGAGAAAGTTCAGGAGTTAAGCATGGGATGTTCCTGACCGAGGAACCAGAGGCGCAAAAGAGCAAGGAGGGCGAGGGGTGTAGGGGGAAAGAATGGGCCTGAAGCTAGTCATGAAGTACATTACGGGCAGGGGTTGCTGATCTCTCGTGAGGTGTACGATCAATAAATCCGTCTGGTACGTCGAGCATAACCAAATGGGGAGGTGCCTATTATTGCATGTATGTCCTGTAACCATTCATGGTATGGTGACTTGGAAGTTGATTAGCAGGTTGGGGGGAAATAGCAGTTCTAGTCTTGGAGCAGTACATGGAATGTGGGTTGGGAGAAATGGGGCCATGGTGTAATGTCCGTATACATGTAATGGGTTTAGTACGATTATAATATATAGTACTGGTACCATAGTATATGTGGTATATAAATGTATGCACGATTATGCATAGTATACCCCCCCTGGGGGGGAAGGGGGGGGTACATTCAATAGGGGAGTTGAGTTAAAAAAGTTTGTT